TTAATGGTAAGCAAGAAGATTGTTTACGAAGAAACAACAAGAAAAATTCATATTCTGATACATAAGAGTTATATAAGAATCGAAATAGTCTTTTATTTTCTTTTTTCAAAAGAAAAATTGATTTCATTGAAGTAATAAGACTATTCCAATTCGAATAGTAGTTGAGAAAGAATCGCAATAAATGCAAAGATGGAACATCTTGGATCCGGTATTGAAGGAGTTGAACCAAAATTTCCAAATGGATAGGATAGGGTATTTCTATATGTGATAGATAATGTAAATGCAAAAATTTGTCTTCTAAAAAGGGAAATATTGAATGAATAGATCGTAAATTCTGAAACTTTGGTGTTTCTTTTTCTTTCGGACAAGATAATTCTCGTAGCGAGAATGGGATTTCTACAACGATCGCAAACCCCTCAGATAGAATCTGAGAATAAAACTCAGAATAAAAAAAATTGTTGTAATCCAACAATCGATCTTGGTTAGGATGATTAACCGAGTTAATCCAAAAATTCTGCTGATACATTCGAATAATTAAACGTTTCACAAGTAGTGAACTAAATTTCTTGTTATTACAACTAACAATTTCCACAGGTTCGGAATCATTTAATCCATAATCATGGGCAAATGCATAAATATACTCCTGAAAGAGAAGTGGGTAGACGAAGTATTGTTGACGAGATTTATGTTTTTCTGAATACCCTTCGAATTTTTCCATTTGTATTTCTACTTGAATCAGAAAGAGGAAGCATTTCTCGGTTTTTCAAATGATGATACATAGTGCAATATGGTCAGAACAGGGTGTTGCATTTTTTAATACAAACCCTGGAAAGAAAGGGAGTCTAATCCACAGATCTTTTCCTTTTCTATCCAATTAGTTTATGTTTGTTCTAATTACAAAAGAGAACAAATCTTTTATTTTTGCAGGCCAATTGTTCTTTTGACTTTGGAATACAGTCTCTTTATCAATATACTGCTTCTTTTACACATTCAATCCATAACATTCCTTTTCAATCCATAATCAAGAATAATTAGGATTTCTAAAAAAACAAAGAAAAAATCAAGGGTCCGCTCATAGGAAAACCCAACCTTTCCCCGCATCAGGCACTAATCTATTTTTAACGTCTAATTAGATCGGGGAATCATTTCAATTAAGAAGTTAAGCTCGTTGCTTTTTATTTTACCAGAATTGGAGCCAGACTCTATCCATTTATTCACTAGACCCAGAAAATCGGAATTTTTTTATTCCATTCCAAAAATCAAAAATAAGAATTTGATTTTATTACGACATGCTATTTTTTCCATTCATTACCCTTGAGGATCAGTCGTGGTCTTCTAGACTCTACCAAGAGTCTGAACGAATTTGTTGCTTCATCCAAATGTGTAAAAGATCATAGTCGCACTTAAAAGCCGAGTACTCTACCATTGAGTTAGCAACCCAGAGAAAATAGGATCTTAGATACGATCGAAACCCAAAAATCAATGGAATTACACCGCACGCTCCTGTCAAAACATTGAACTAGCAAGACATCAAAAGAAAGATTTTATCCCCCATTAAAAACACTCAAATGCTAAAATGAACAGGTCCGGTTAAATTTCACTAAGGTTAAAAAAAGAGCGGCTCCAATCACGATGGCAAAATTGTCATTTTTTTAGCAATTTCTATTTAAAGAAATCAAAAAATCTTGTATGAGAGTACATGCAAGAGGGACAACCCTATCATTTGAGCGAAGTGTAGGCAGAAAAACCTAATATGGAGTGAGGATAAAGAGACCTATCTATCTACAAATTCTATTTGTTCAATAGACCTTTGTCAATGGAAATACAATGGTAAGAAAACAAATTAGATATAAAAAGTAAATAAAATAAGGGCTTATGTTGGATTGGCACGACATAAATCCAGTTAAAAATAGGACTAAGAAAGAGGCAAATTGTGTCTAAATAATTAGACAACGAGGGATACTAGTGATCCCTCTCCTACTTTTTTATTCATTTAGTTCTTCAATTAACTCAAAGTTCCTTCTTTTTCTTTAAAGAATTCTGCCTTCCTTAAAATATCATAAACAGTTCTTGTAGGTTGAGCACCCTTTTCAAGGAAATAGAGAATAGCTGGAACATTTAAACAAGTTTGATTCTTTATCGGATCATAAAAACCTACTTTTCGAAGATCTCTTCCTTCTCTTCGAGATCGAACATCAATTGCAACGATTCGATAGACAGCTTATTGGGATAGATGTAGCTAAACAATGCCCCCCCTAGAAACGTATAGGAGGTTTTCTCCTCATACGGCTCGAGAAAATGATTCGAATTTCTGTCTATAATACAAGTAGATAGAAATTCGACTATGACTTGCATTAATTTCCTTACAGAAAAAACAAATTGCATTTATACTCATGACTCAAGTTGGCTAATTTTGACTGACAGACTTAAAAGGAAAAATCCTTCAAAATTTTTTGAGTCGTCTCTAAACTCTTTTCTTTGTCTCATCTCGAACGAATTTACTTTTATTCCTTATTCTGATCCAATTCAATTGTTGAGACAATTTTATTGTTGAGACAGTTGAAAATCGCGTTTACTTGTTCCGGAATTCTTTATCTTTGATTTGTGAAATCCTTGGGTTTAGACATTACTTCGGGAATTCCTATTCTTTTTTCTTTCAAAAGAGTAGCAACATACCCTTTTTTTCTTATTTCCTTCGATAAAGCATTTCCCTCTTCTATAGAAATCGAATATGAGCGATTGATTTTGATAGACTTTTAATTGAAAGAGTTTTTCCAATCTTCCAAAATTGGACTTTCTTCTTATTTTAACCTTTCGACTTCTATATTAAGGATAGACTGACAAAGTTGGCCTAATTTATTAGTTTTCACTAACCCTAGATTCTTTCCCTTGATAAAAAATCAATTCTGTCCTCTCGAGCTCCATCGTGTACTATTTACTTACAAACAACCCAGCGCAAATTTGGTTCGGGACGAATAGAACAGACTATGTCGAGCCAAGAGCATTTTCATTACTATGAAAAATGATGGATAGCAAAATCCACAATCGATCATGTCCTTCAAGTCGCACGTTGCTTTCTACCACATCGTTTTAAACGAAGTTTCACCATAACAAACATTCCTCAAATTTCATTGCAAAGTGGTATAGGGAATTGATCCAATATGGATGGGATCATGAATAGTCATTGGTTTAGTTTTGTTTAGTTTTTTGTATACTAATTCAAACTTGCTATCTATGGAAAAATATGGATAAAAGAAATAAGTATTTATCGGGGAAGACTCCGCAAAGATCCAATTTATTTAAACCCATATTCTATCATATGAAGGAAACATAGTTCGAAAAAGACGAATAAACAAGTTTGCTTAAGACTTATTTATTATTGAATTTCCATTCTCAACAGAGGACTCGAGATGCTCAATCCTGAAATGAGAAGAGAAGGATCGATTCTTCTCCAACAAATAAACTATCAACCTCAAAAAAAAAATTAATTAATTTAATTACTATATTAGAATTAGATTAGCAATATATTTTTCCGTAACAAAAACAATTAACTATTAACTAAATAAACTATTCCAATGAAAAGATTGAAAGTTTTTTGGTAGTTATAGAATTCTCGTACTTCTTCGACTCGAATACCAAAAGAAAGAAAAAAATGAAGTAAAAAAAACACATTTCGTGTAAAGTAAAATTAAGGTCTTTGCTTTTACTTATAGCATTCTTTCTTTTACCTAAAAGAAGCAACTCCAAATCAAAAATTAGGAGAAGTATGATTTTTGGAATCCATTCTATCCAACGAACAGTTCTTACCTTACCCTTACCAGAATGGATCATTCTGGATATTTAAAGAATCACAGATCGAGATCATTTTCGCTTAACCAAAGAAGGACCCTTTTTGCTAATAATATAATACAACAAAAATCTATCTCTATCATAAAGGGATAGGTCTCATTTTTTATACAGTGTTTTACGTATAGACCAAATTTTTCATGAAAATAAAGATATTCAATTTGGCTGGACTTGACACTTGATTATGTTTTCTGAGAAAGAAAATGAATGCTTAGAAATGCATCTAATCTAAGAGTTCATAAGAGATAATTATTCTCTTTAATAAACTTTCTTTTGTCTCGTGCGGGGTACAATACGATTTCATCTTTCGTTTCATCAGAAAAATCTGGGACGGAAGGATTCGAACCTCCGAGTAACGGGACCAAAACCCGCTGCCTTACCACTTGGCCACGCCCCATTTCGGGTTTTATCCGACACTAATAAACACTATTATGTTTATTTGTTTTGTTATTCGTCAATCCCACTTCAATTACATAAAAAATGAGGGATACTCTCTTGCTAGGATTCTAGACATGCGGATAATATAGAATCCAAAAAATGCATTGATCATTACATGGAATTCTATTAAGATATTATATGAAAGTCGAATTTCTTCCATTCTCATTTGAGAGTGCGAATACAAGGAGGTATTTTGCGTTTGGGAAAGTCCGAAGAAAAAAGGATTTTGAATCCGCCTTTTCCTTTTTCCCTTAGAAAAATAACTCAATCAAAATCCAATTATCTACTCTACAAGAACGAAATGCTTGTTATGCCTAATATACTTAGTTTAACCTGTATCTGTTTTAATTCTGCTCTTTATCCGACTAGTTTTTTCTTCGCCAAATTGCCCGAAGCTTATGCCATTTTCAACCCAATCGTGGATGTTATGCCTGTCATACCTGTACTCTTTTTTCTATTAGCCTTTGTTTGGCAAGCTGCTGTAAGTTTTCGATGAAATCTTTACTACTCTGTCTGCCAAATTGAATGATGTATTCATTCCAAAAAAATTCTAAAAATGGATAAAAGCCGAGAAGTCTTATCTTATATTATGAACCTTCGATTCTAAAATTCAAATTCTTCTACATTGAATGTATAGCAATAAATTTGGATCAGCCTTTCTACCCCCTGCACCTACGTTGAGCAGGTACCTTTAGGTACCCACACAATACCTAACCTAATTTTTGATATTGATAAGAGTGCTTATTAGAAATCAATTCTTGAAAAAAATTGCAAGAATTGATTTTTGCATTTTTAGGTGTCAAAATAAACAAAACCCATCCTAATGGATCTGTGTGGTAAGGAAAAACGGGTAATCTATTCCTTAAAAAAAAAATCTTGGAGATTATGTAATGCTTACTCTCAAACTTTTTGTTTATACAGTAGTGATATTCTTTGTTTCCCTCTTTATCTTTGGATTCTTATCTAATGACCCAGGACGTAATCCTGGGCGTGAGGAGTAAAAATCCAATTTTTTTTGGAATTTTTTCTTACAAATTGGATTTGTTTCGTACATTTATCTATGAGAAAATCCGGGGGTCAGAATTCCTTCCAATTCGAAAGTCCCAAATGATCCGAGGGGGCGGAAAGAGAGGGATTCGAACCCTCGGTACAAAAAAATTGTACAACGGATTAGCAATCCGCCGCTTTAGTCCACTCAGCCATCTCTCCCCGTTCCAAATCGAAAGGTTTCCGTAATATGACAGAGGCAAGAAATAACGATTGCAAAAAATCCTTCCTTTTTCTTTCAAAAGCCCATAAAAATTATATTGCCAATTCCATTTTAGTTATATTCTTTTTTCTTAATGTTAATAAAAAAAAGAAGAAAATTCTTGTTTTTTCTTTCTAAAATTCGATATTGGCTGAGAAACAATCAGATAGATTTTCTCTTCAGCGGGCATTTCCATATAGGACTTCTTATAATAAAACAAGCAGGTTATATAAAAAATAAAAAACTCTTTTTTTGATTATTTATCAACAAAGCAAAAAGGATTCTTATCAAACCCACCATAAAATCAAACCCACCATAAAATTGGAAAGAAATATAAAGTAAGTAGACCTGACTCCTTGAATGATGCCTCTATTCGCTATTCTGATATATAAATTCGATGTAGATGAAATTGTATAAGCGGATTTTTTGTATTTCCTTAGACTTAGACCGCGCAAGGCAAGAATTTTTCGCTATTTACGATTTCATATTCTTGTTACTAGATGTTCTATAGGAATAAGAAAAAATCGCAACTCCTTTCCGCTACACATAAAAATTTATTTCGAAAGTCAATTTTTTTTTTTCAATATCTTTCCTTTTTTTTCAGAATCCTATTTTTGTTCTTCCACCCATGCAATAGAGAGCGAGTGGGAAAAGAGGGGTTACTTTTTTTTTTCATTTTTCCCTTAAAGGATAGGCTTTGAAATAGGAGTCATGGAATAATGCTGAATTCAAATGTTTATTTCTATAGTATAAGAAAAACTAATCGAATCAAATTCATGGATTTACCACGACCTCGGTTGTGACCCCATAGATAAAAATGCAAAATTTCTATCTTCGAGACCATTGAAAAAGGGCATTGAACGAGAAAGAAATCGTCCACAGATAATTAAACTATCGTATGCCTTGGAAGTGATATGAGGTGCTCGGAAATGGTTGAAGTAATTGAATAGGAGGATCACTATGACTATAGCCCTTGGTAGAGTTACTAAAGAAGAAAATGATCTATTTGATATTATGGACGACTGGTTACGAAGGGACCGTTTCGTTTTTGTAGGATGGTCCGGCCTATTGCTCTTTCCTTGTGCTTATTTCGCTTTAGGGGGTTGGTTTACAGGGACAACTTTTGTAACTTCTTGGTATACCCATGGATTGGCTAGTTCCTATTTGGAAGGTTGTAATTTCTTAACCGCGGCAGTTTCCACCCCTGCCAATAGTTTAGCACACTCTTTGTTGCTACTATGGGGCCCGGAAGCGCAAGGGGATTTTACTCGTTGGTGTCAATTAGGGGGTCTGTGGACTTTTGTCGCTCTCCATGGGGCTTTTGCACTAATAGGTTTCATGTTACGTCAATTTGAACTTGCTCGGTCTGTTCAATTGCGACCTTATAATGCAATTTCATTCTCTGCTCCAATCGCTGTTTTTGTTTCCGTATTCCTTATTTATCCACTGGGACAATCTGGTTGGTTCTTTGCGCCGAGTTTTGGCGTAGCAGCGATATTTCGATTCATCCTCTTTTTCCAAGGATTTCATAATTGGACGTTGAACCCATTTCATATGATGGGAGTTGCCGGAGTATTAGGTGCGGCTCTGCTATGCGCTATTCATGGGGCGACCGTAGAAAACACTCTATTCGAGGATGGTGATGGTGCAAATACCTTCCGCGCTTTTAACCCAACTCAAGCTGAAGAAACTTATTCAATGGTCACTGCTAACCGCTTTTGGTCCCAAATCTTTGGTGTTGCTTTTTCCAATAAACGTTGGTTACATTTCTTTATGCTATTTGTACCCGTCACCGGTTTATGGATGAGTGCTATTGGCGTAGTCGGCCTGGCTCTGAACCTACGTGCCTATGACTTCGTTTCCCAGGAAATCCGTGCAGCGGAAGATCCTGAATTTGAGACTTTCTACACCAAAAATATTCTTTTAAACGAGGGTATTCGTGCGTGGATGGCAGCTCAGGATCAGCC